AGTTAGTCAAATTCGATCTATAGGTTGGACAAATTATTCAGAGGCGGAAGAAGAAATGCAAAATAGGATTGATAGAAGAAGCACAATCAGAAATCAAATAGAAATAATGAAAAAAGAGAAAAAAAAAGAAAGGCCAGGAATAAAAAAAAATCAAAATAATAATGGAGAATCACCGACAAAAATTGGGAAAATATTTAAAATAAAAAATATTCAATTAATAGTTAAATTTTTCATTGAAAAAATATACATAGATATCTTTCTATGTATCATTAATATGCGCAGAATCGCTCTACAACTTTTTATCGTATCAACAAAAAAAATTCTTGATAAATACATTTACAATAACGAAACAAATCAAGAAAGCATTAATAAAACAAAACAAAATAAAGTCAATTTTATTTTGCCTATGACTATAAAAAGGGCTTTTGATAATCTTAGAAATAGTAAGGGGAAGCCCCATATTGACTTATCTTACTTGTCACAAAACTATGTATTTTTTAAATTATCACAAAGCCAAGTTATTAACTTCAATAAGTTAAGATCTATTCTTCAATATAATCGACCGTCTTTTTTTCTTAAGACTGAAATAAAGGATTTTTTTGGAAGACAAGGAATATTTCATTCCGAATTAAGACATAAGAAACTTCCAAATTATGGAATGAATCCATGGAAAAACTGGTTAAGAGGTGATTATCAATACGATTTATCTCAGATTACATGGTCTAGATTAGTCCCACAAAAATGGAGAAATGGAATCAATCAATCCCATACGTCTGAAAATAAAGATTTAAACAAATGGTATTCCTATGAAAAAGACCAATTAGTTGATTACAAAAAAAAACAAAATTCGAAAGTATATTTATTTTCAAATAAAGAGGAGAATTTTCAAAAAAACTATAGATATGATCTTTTATCATATAAATATATTCATTCTGAAACTAAGAAGAACTCCTATATTTATAGATCATCATTAGAAACAAATAAGAACCAACAAAATTCCACCAGAAATAAAGAAAAATTTTTTAACATACTCAAGAATATTCCTATCAATAATTATCTAGGAAAAAGTTATAGTTATATTATATATATGGAAAAAAATCCAGATAGAAAATATTTGGTTTGTAAAATTAAAAAAAATATTAAGGCTAAACCTAAACCTAATAAGGACCAAAAAATTGATAAAATTCATAATGATGGTCTTTTTTATCTTCCGATTCATTCAAATTCCGAAATCAATTACAAATACAAAAGGGTCCTTTTTGATTGGATGGTAATGTTTTTTGATTGGATGGGAATGAATGAAAAAATCTTAATGTTAAATCCATTCACATCGACTCCGAAAGTTGTTTTCTTTCCAGAGTTTGTGATACTTTATGATAAATATAAAAAGAAACCTTGGTTTATCCCAAGCAAATTACTTCTTTTTAATTTGAATATAAATCCAAATTTTAGTGAAAATAAAAATATCAATGTAAAGGAAGAAGAGGCTGAGGATGTAAAGGAGGAAGAGGATGAGGATGTAAAGGAAGAAGAGGATGTAAACGAAGAAGAGGATGTAAAGGAAGAAGAGGATGAGTATTTTTTTGGAAAGCAAGTTGAAAAGCAAGAAAACGATGAGGATTTTTTAAATTTTAGCCCATCAAATTCAAAACAATATTTTAAATTAAAGAATCAAAACAATATTGAAGAATCTTTTTTACAACCGATCCGAAAACTAAGAATCGTCCTTAAAGGAGATTTTCCCTTGCAATTACAATGGAATGGACGTGTGAATAAATTGAATCAAAAAATGATAGATAATATCCCGGCATACGGTCTCCTGCTTAACCTGATAAAAGTAAGAAAAATTGTTCTATCCAATATTAAAAGGAAAGAAATGAATCTGGATATAATGATTGAGCGTTTGGATCTTACAGAATTAATCAAAAATAGAATATTAATTATGGAACGTACCCGTCTATCTGTAAAAAATGACGGACAGTTTTTTATGTATCAAATCATAGGTATTTCATTGGTTCATAAAAATAAGCATCAAAGTAATCAAAGATACCGAAAACAAAAAAATGTTACTAAGAATAATTTTGATGAATCCATTCCAAGACATAAAAGAAAAACTCTAAATAGAGACAAAAAGATTTATGATTTGCTTGTTCCTGAAAAAATTTTATCGTCTAGACGTCGTAGAGAATTGAGAATTCTAATTTCTTTCAATTTGAATTTAACGACTAGGAATGGTGTGCATAGAAATACAGTATTTTGCAAGGAAAACAAGATAAAAAACTGGAGTCAATTTTTGGATGAAAGTAAACATTTTGACAGAAAAAAAAATGAATTAATGAAATTAAAGTTCTTTTTTTGGCCTAATTATCGATTAGAAGATTTAGCTTGTATGAATCGCTATTGGTTTGATACCAATAATGGGAGCCGCTTGAGTATGTTAAGGATATATATGTATCCATGATTTAAAATTTTGAGTTTCCTATATATTATCTTGTTCTATCAATCATATTTTTCATTTTTTCTTCTGTCCGGCATCTGTATATATGGATGTTATATGCAAGCAACCAGATGGACATATGCGCTGTCTTACACCCCAGTCTAGTATACTGCAATACTAAGCAAATGACGTAGGAAATGGCGTATCCATTAAAGCTATAAATTAATCAACAGAATCTTCGTAGTAAACTATTTGGTAGCGTCTTTTTCTATCACTATCCAAATTAACTCCAAAATCGGATTGATTAATCTTAATTGATAAAATCCGGAGTCTATAAATAAATTATGATTATTGTGTATACTACATTAAAATTTCTGACATTATTATTACTGATCAATAAAATAAATATCTGTAAAAAGGGGAGTGTGAAATTCTTTTATGGTAAAAAATTCATTTATTTCAATTATTTTGCAAGAACAAGAAGAAAACAAAGAAAACAGAGGATCTGTTGAATTTCAAGTAGTTAGTTTCACCAATAAGATACGGAGACTTACTTCACATTTGGAATTGCACAAAAAAGACTATTTATCTCAGAGAGGTCTGCGTAAAATTCTGGGAAAACGTCAACGGTTGCTGGCTTATTTATCAAAAAAAAATAGAGCGCGTTATAAAGAATTAATAGGACAGTTGGATATTCGAGAGAGAAAAACTCGTTAATTTGAAGAGTTAGTTTGAATTATTCGCTTAAAGTTTGATGAACTTCTTTTCGCTTTCAGCAATTCATGGAAGAATGAATCAGGAAAAACCTATGACTGTACCATCTACAAGAAAAGACTTCATGATAGTCAATATGGGACCTCACCACCCATCAATGCATGGTGTTCTTCGACTCATTGTTACTCTAGATGGTGAAGATGTTATTGACTGTGAACCAATATTGGGTTATTTACACAGAGGTATGGAAAAAATTGCGGAAAATCGAACAATTATACAATATTTGCCTTATGTAACGCGTTGGGATTATTTAGCTACTATGTTCACAGAAGCAATAACTGTAAATGCGCCAGAGCAATTAGGCAATATTCAAGTGCCTAAACGGGCCAGTTATATCAGAGTCATTATGTTGGAGTTAAGTCGGATAGCTTCACATTTGTTATGGCTCGGCCCTTTTATGGCAGATATTGGGGCACAGACTCCTTTCTTCTATATTTTTCGAGAAAGAGAATTGATATATGACCTATTCGAAGCTGCCACCGGTATGCGAATGATGCACAATTTTTTTCGTATTGGAGGAGTCACTGCTGATTTACCTCATGGCTGGATAGATAAATGTTTGGATTTTTGCGATTATTTTTTAACAGGAATTGCTGAATATCAAAAGCTTATTACACGGAATCCCATTTTTTTAGAACGAGTTGAAGGAGTAGGCATTATTGGTGGAGAGGAAGCAATAAATTGGGGTTTGTCGGGACCAATGTTACGAGCTTCCGGAATACAATGGGATCTTCGTAAAGTTGATCATTATGAGTGTTACGACGAATTTGATTGGGAAGTCCAATGGCAAAAAGAGGGGGATTCATTAGCTCGTTATTTAGTACGAATCAGTGAAATGACAGAATCCATAAAAATTATTCAACAGGCTCTAGAAGGAATTCCGGGAGGGCCCTATGAAAATTTAGAAATCCGTCGCTTTGATAGAGTAAAAGATAATGTATGGAATGAGTTTGACTATCGATTCATTAGTAAAAAACCCTCTCCGACTTTTGAATTGTCGAAGCAAGAACTTTATGCGAGAGTCGAAGCACCAAAGGGAGAATTGGGAATTTTTCTGATAGGAGATAAGGGTGTTTTTCCTTGGCGATATAAAATTCGCCCACCGGGGTTTATTAATTTGCAAATTCTTCCTCAGTTAGTTAAAAGAATGAAATTGGCTGATATTATGACGATACTAGGTAGTATAGATATCATTATGGGAGAAGTTGATCGTTAAAATGATAATTGATCCAACAGAAGTACAAGCTATCAATTCTTTTTCTAGATTGGAATCCTTAAAAGAGGTCTATGGGCTCATATGGATGCTTATCCCTGTTTTTACTCTTATATTAGGAATCATAATAGGTGTACTAGTAATTGTTTGGTTAGAAAGAGAAATCTCTGCGGGTATACAACAACGTATTGGCCCTGAATACGCAGGACCTTTGGGAATTCTTCAAGCTCTAGCAGATGGTACCAAATTACTTTTCAAAGAGAATCTTCTTCCATCTAGAGGAGATACTCGTTTATTCAGTATTGGACCATCTATAGCAGTCATATCCATTTTATTAAGTTATTTAGTAATTCCTTTTGGTTATCACCTTGTTCTAGCCGATCTCAGTATCGGTGTTTTTTTATGGATTGCTATTTCAAGTATTGCTCCTGCCGGCCTTCTTATGTCAGGATATGGCTCAAATAATAAATATTCTTTTTTAGGTGGTCTACGAGCTGCTGCTCAATCAATTAGTTATGAAATACCATTAACTCTATGTGTGTTATCAATATCTCTACGTGTGATTCGTTAAGACAT